ATATATTATTTGTCGTTTTGAGCGCGGGGTTTTTGGGTCCAAGTGTATCTTGTCTTTACCACGAATTCTTTTCCTTGGTTAACAATAATTGTAGTTTTTCCCATATTGACGGGTTCTTTAATTTTCTTGCTACCTCATAGAGGTAATAAGGTCATGAAATGGTATACTTTATGTATATGTATTTTAGAGCTTCTTTTAACAACCTATACATTCTGTTATCATTTCCAACTGGACGATCCATTAACCCAACTAACAGAGAATTATAAATGGATCCATTTTTTTGATTTTTATTGGAGATTAGGAATAGATGGGCTTTCTATAGGACCTATTTTATTGACGGGATTTATTACCACTTTAGCAACTTTAGCGGCCTGGCCAGTTACTCGAGATGCCCAATTGTTCCATTTTTTGATGTTAGCAATGTACAGCGGTCAAATAGGATCATTTTCCTCTAGAGACCTTTTACTTTTTTTCCTAATGTGGGAGTTCGAATTAATTCCCGTTTATCTACTTCTATCGATGTGGGGGGGAAAGAAACGTCTCTATTCAGCTACAAAGTTCATTTTGTACACGGCGGGTGGGTCCATTTTTCTATTAATAGGAGTTCTGGGTATTGGTTTATATGGTTCCAATGAACCAACACTCAATTTTGAAACATTAGCGAATCAGTCGTATCCTGTGGCACTCGAAGTAATATTCTATGTGGGATTTCTTATTGCTTTTGCGGTCAAATTGCCGATTATACCCTTCCATACATGGTTACCAGATACACATGGGGAAGCACATTATAGTACGTGTATGCTTCTAGCTGGAATCTTATTAAAAATGGGAGCTTATGGGTTGGTTCGAATCAATATGGAATTATTACCTCATGCTCATTGCCTATTTTCTCCCGGGTTGATTATAGTAGGTGCAATACAAATAATCTATGCAGCTTCAATATCTCCTGGTCAACTTAATTTAAAAAAAAGAATAGCCTATTCCTCTATATCTCATATGGGTTTCATAATTATTGGAATTGGATCTCTAAGCGATACGGGACTTAATGGAGCCATTTTACAAATAATCTCTCATGGCTTTATTGGGGCGGCTCTTTTTTTCTTGGCCGGAACGAGTTATGATAGAATACGCCTTCTTTATCTCGATGAAATGGGTGGAATGGCTATCCCCCTTCCAAAATTATTTACGATGCTCAGTATCTTATCGATGGCTTCGCTTGCATTACCGGGCCTGAGCGGTTTTGTTGCCGAATTATTAGTATTCTTTGGCATAATTACCAGTCAAAAGTATCTTTTAATGCCAAAAATACTAATTGCTTTTTTAATGGCAATTGGAATGATATTAACTCCTATTTATTCATTATCTATGTTACGCCAAATGTTCTACGGATACAAGCTATTTAATGTTCCAAACTATTATTTCTTTGATTCTGGTCCGCGAGAGTTATTTGTTTCGATCTCTCTCCTTCTACCAATAATTGGGATTGGTATTTATCCGGATTTCGTTCTGTCATTATCGGTTGAAAAAGTAGAAGCTATTATATCTCATTTTTTTTTTCGATAGTTTTCAAGAAAAAAGAATAAATGGAAAACGAATCCTATTAGTTTAAATATTGTTCGTTGTACAATGAGAAAGAAGTCTTTTTTCTCTTAACTTCGATTTTCTCTAAAGTTTTCACTTAACTACTTAACTTAAGTAAACAAAAAAGAATAATAATAAGGAAAAATGAATTGGAACCAAATCGATTTGGTCTTTGGGAGAACCATTTGAATCACTACACTACTTGATTCAAATGGTTCGTGCACCTTATACGAAGTTTTCTTATCTTATTCTTCTATTCTTACTTATATAGTTTTTATATTTATACTATATATATTTTGATTCTATCTTATTAATCTATTATATAGAATAGATATTTTGATTTATTATTTTATTTAACAATTTTACAAAATAGTCGAGTTCTTTTTTGTATTTCTAGGTATATATCTATTTCATTAAATTATATGTTAATGTGTTAATGTAAATTAAATGAACCATAACTATGTAAGCCTATTCCTAATAAATTGACCCCGAAATAGCATATCCAAATTATAATAAAGCCCAGAAAAGCCACAATTGCGGAATTTACACTTTGAAAATTTGGATTTGTTCGAGTATGTAAATAAATCGCAAACATGGTCCAAGTAATAAATGCCCAAGTTTCTTTTGGATCCCAATTCCAATAGGATCCCCACGCCTCATTAGCCCATACTGCTCCAGAAAGAATACCTATGGTTAAAAAGATAAATCCTAGACTAATAATACGAGAACTCCAACGATCTAATTGTTGAATCAGTTGAGCCCTGTAATAGTTTTTAGAAGAAATAAAAGAGGTGCTTAGTAAAACATTGCTTGGTTCATTCCTATATTGGATCTCCACAAAGGAAAATGAATCTTTTAAAAATGCTTTCTTTTTACTAAAAATTCTTAGAGCTTTTCGAAATGTAATGACTAAGAGAGCTACTGATAATAATGATCCACACAAAAGAGCTGCATAGCCCAATACCATCATACTTACGTGCATCATTAACCATTGGGATTGGAGCGCAGGTACTAATATTTCTGATTGCTGCATTTCACTTAAAAGACCTGAAGTAACAAGGCCCTGGGTAAAAATAGTACTTGACGAGGTTATTGTCCTTACATAACTTTTCTGTTTTTTAAAATATGGAAACATATGAATAATCGCGAAACTCCATGACAGAAAAAGTAATGATTCATATAAATTACTTAATGGAAAATGTCCCGAATACGCCCAACGAGTGACTAATAATCCTGTTATACATAAAAAAGTTCCTATCACGCCTTTTTCTGACGAATCATATAGTCCTATGATTTCATCGACTGATAAGGTTATCAAAAAAATTGTAATTCCAATTGAAACGAGCGAAAAGGATATATGAGTTAATATATGTTCTAGAGTATAAAATATCATAAAAAAAAAAGGGGGGGTACTCAATTATATATACGGAATTCAAATTCAGAATTGAATTCATTATAGGCCTTATTGTATCTCTTTTAGAAGATCACATGCCGCTACTCGGACTCGAACCGAGATGCTTTAGCACTGCTTCCTAAGAGCAGCGTGTCTACCGATTTCACCATAGCGGCCGGCGTAGTTGAAATAATACTAATCTATTTGTAGATTAATCGTCGAGATTGAAGGATTCAATTTTCTAGTTTTTTTTTATTGCATATAGTCTAACTATAGAAACAGAAACTTAGTTATTAGTCTAGAATTATTTCTCATTTATTATTCTATTTTTACATTAGTGTGAAAAGGAAATGGATGGGGAAAGTAAGACTCCCCATTCGGAAATAATAAACTACATTCCATTAATACGGAGTGAAACTTTCTATCTTTTATTTATTTATTTTTATTTCAAACAAAAAACAAAAAAGTACCATTTTAGGATTAATATTAGTTAATCTCGGGTTTGATTCTTTTTTGTTTCTCCAAAAAAACTTTTAGAATTTCGAGTAGAAAAAACTTTTAGAATTTCCAGTAGAAAGAGACTTCGCTAACGAAAAAGCTTTCAAGGCTGCCCAATATGCCTTTTTTTTCCAAATAGTTTTACGAATACGTTTTTTTGATATAGAAGTGCGTTTTTTTGGAACTGCCATGAAAATTTTAAAAACAAGTTATTCATTTCTATAGTTGGATGTGAAAGACATCTATTCTGCAAACAATTTGCATTTTTCTTTGGTTTTCCGGTGGATCAAAATGGAACACAAAATTCTAAAGTCTTTTTTTAATATCCCTATCTATTCTTAGGGTGCTCTAGAGATACAGATAAAAAATAGATCGAAAGGTTTCAAAAACCCCATTCCTTTTCACTCTTTCTTTTTTATATTACACCGATCAAGTTCAAAAAGCGAGTCCGCCGAATTTTCATTTTGAAATTCAAATGAAAAATCAAACTAGTAGTTAATCATTAGTAATTGAACCTTTTTATTTGAAGTCTCTTTCTTCTATATGTTTTTGAAAGAGAAGTGGAAAATCTTTTAGTCTTTCTTGGAAAGAAAAATGTTTTCTTTCTATTCAAAAAAAAAAAAAAAAGAAACTCAAGCAGCTCGCTGATGAATTAGTTAATAATTATCAAAATTTCAACCAAAACGAAAATCCTTTTTTTTTTGGGGGGGGGATCAAGTTATGGGATCCTCAGAAGGATCTTCCTTTCTATTTCAATATAAAATCGAATAAATTAAATAAAAATAAATAGAATATTAATACTAAACATCTATTAAATTAATACTAACAAAAATGCAATACAATTATATATTTATTATATATATATAGATATTATTATATATATATAGATATTATTAAATTATCTAAATATAAAAATTAGAATCAAAAAATCGAATTATTATATTAATATTCAAATTATTATTAATATTAATATAGAATGCATTTCCGAAGTATTGAACCTAAAAAAAAAAGAGATAAGAGCCGGTGAATCAGAAACAATTAATTAAGAATAAAACAAGGTTGTTTTATGGAATATACATATCAATATTCATGGATTATACCTTTCATTCCACTACCAGTTCCTATTCTAATAGGAATGGGACTTCTACTTTTTCCGACAGCAACAAAAAATCATCGTCGTGTGTGGTCTTTTCCTAGCATTTTACTGTTAAGCATGGTTATGCTTCTTTCCGTCTATCTCTCTATTCAACAAATAAATAGAAGTTTTATCTATCAATATGTATGGTCTTGGACCATTAATAATGATTTTTCTTTAGAGTTCGGTCACTTAATCGATCCACTTGCTTCTATTATGTTAATATTAATTACTACTGTTGGAATTTTGGTTCTTTTTTATAGTGATAATTATATGTCTCATGATCAAGGATATTTAAGATTTTTTGCTTATCTGAGTTTTTTCAATACCTCAATGTTAGGATTAGTTACTAGTTCTAATTTGATACAAATTTATATTTTTTGGGAATTAGTT